ATTTTATTTATTTATTATTATTATTATCTTTTTTTTTTTTTTCATTTTTATTGATAGTTTTTATTCACTTTAATATTCGATTTTTATTCACTTTAGAGAGTTCTATCATAATCATATATAGTGAAGTAATACTCCGAGTTATTACAAACAAAAAGCAAAAGCAAATTATTTTTACCACTCAGTACCTACTCATTATTAGTTAATAAATAACTCTAATGATTGGATTTCTATGCTTATTCTGAGAGGAAATGAAATATTCAAATGATTTTTCATCGAATGACTATTCATCTATTTATTTTGATGTACATAGTGGTGAGAAAGCTCTATGGAAAAATGGTGGTTCAATTCGATGTTATCCAATGTGGAGTTAAAATACAGGTGTATGCTAAGTAAATCAATCGATAGTTTTGGTCCTATTGAAAATATCAGTGTAAGTGAAGACAAAATTCTAAATGATACAGATAAAAATCCAGATGATTGGGGGAATAGTGAGAGTTCTAGTTACAGCAGTGTTGATCGTTTAGCCGGGGGCAGGGGTATTCGGAATTGCAGTGCTGATGACACTTTGTTAGTTCGGGATAGTAATAGGGGTAGTTATACCATATATTTTGATATGGAAAATCGAATTTTTGAGATTGACAACGATCATTCTTTTATGAGTGAACTAGAAAGTTCTTTTTCTAATTATTGGAAGTCTAGTTATTTGAATACTAGTTATTTGAATAATAGGTCTAGTAGGGACGACTCCCACTATGATTATGATACTAAATATAGGTGGAATAATTACATCACTAGTTGTATTGATAGTCACCTTCATTCTCAAATCTGCATTGATAGTTATATTTTAAGTGGCAGTGACAATTCCAGCGAAGGTTACGTTTATAGTTCCATTTTTGGTGAAAGCGGAAACAATAGTGAAAACGCAAGGTCCAGTCTAAGAACTAGCACGAAGATTAGGGATTTTATTAGAAGGGAAAATTCTCATGATCTTGATGTAACTCAAAAATACAGACATTTGTGGGTTCAATGCGAAATTTGTTATGGATTAAATTATAAGAAAATTTTGAAATCAAGAATGAATATTTGTGAACAATGTGGATATCATTTGAAAATGAGCAGTTCAGATAGAATTGAACTTTTGATTGATCCAGGTACTTGGGATCCTATGGATGAAGACATGGTATCTCGGGATCCCATCGAATTTCATTCGGAGGGCGAACCTTATAAAGGTCGTATTGATTCTTATCAAAGAAAGACAGGATTAACCGAAGCCATTCAAACAGGTATAGGTCAACTAAATGGCATTCCCATAGCAATTGGGGTTATGGATTTTCAGTTTATGGGGGGTAGTATGGGATCCGTAGTAGGCGAGAAAATCACTCGTTTGGTCGAGTATGCTGCCAATAAGTTTTTACCTCTTATTCTAGTGTGTGCTTCCGGGGGAGCGCGTATGCAAGAAGGAAGTTTGAGCTTGATGCAAATGGCTAAAATATCTTCCGCTTTATATGATTATCAATCGAATAAAAAGTTATTTTATATCTCAATCCTTACATCGCCTACGACTGGGGGCGTGACGGCGAGTTTTGGTATGTTAGGGGATATCATTATTGCTGAACCCAACGCACACATTGCATTTGCAGGTAAAAGAGTAATTGAACAAACATTGAATAAGACAGTACCTGAAGGTTCACAAGCAGCTGAATTTTTATTCCATAAGGGTTTATTCGATTCAATCGTACCACGTAATCTTTTAAAGGGCGTTCTGAATGAGTTATTTCAGCTCCACGCTTTCTTTCCTTTGAATCATAAATTGAATCATAAATCAAGTAGATCTTTAACTTAATTAAATTATTTAAATTATTTTCTTTCTTTTTATTTCTTTATTTCGGGCAAACAAGTATTTATTTATTGGAATTCAAGGAAAAATCGGAAGAATGGTTTTTTTTGTGACATAACATAAGAGTCAATTTAGAATAGAAGGACATGCAGATGATTTTTTTTTAGCGATATTTATGATTACTCCTAATTTTGATTCCTGATTATTGCTAATCTCTATCAACAAGGTAAAAGAACAAAAATTTTTTCTTACACGAAATTGTTCTTAAATTGGGCAAGGTAAATAAAAAAGAAAACGAATTTCATTTTCTTTTCTTACCTATCCCTATATATAGAAATATGCAAAATATAGAGTCTTGTATATTTCTATATCTCCCATATTTCTATATATAGACTGTCGCGCAAGAATACTCTTTTTTTTATTATTATTATTAAATTTAAATATTAAATTTAAATAAAGTTAAATTAGAAAATGAAAATTATTAATTATTTATAATTATAAGACAAGAAAAAGATAAAAGAATAACAAAGCTTATCCCACAAATATTTTATGTAGAAACACATATATTTCATGTAGAAAAATAAATAAGTCTATTTAGTTAGTTTTACACTACTTATACTTTATTATATATAGTTATTTCCATATACTTAGTATAATTATAATGATTATAAGATATCTTTCTAACATAACAAAACAATATTATATATGAATAGGTAAAAATATTAATATAACAATTTAATAATTTAATAACAGTTAATTTAATAACAATTACAAATTCAATATAAGAATAAAAAATAGGTACAAATATTAAATCGAGGTGCCCAGTTCTATGACAATTCTCAACAATTTCCCCTCTATTTTTGTGCCTTTAGTGGGGTTAGTATTTCCGGCAATTGCAATGGCTTCTCTATTTCTTTATGTTCAAAAAAACAAGATTTTTTAGATCCGATGGGGGGAAATTTCATCTATTTTTTTTTTTCAAGACTTAGACTTGGATCATAACACAGATATCTATTTAGTATAATAGGGTATACCATACAGCTTCCTTCAAACATAAAGGAAAGGATTCTTAATTTCTATAGGCATAAAGATGATATATGAGTAAATGGTCGATTTGAAAATAAATTACGATCGGATACTTAAACTAACTGTAAAGCCAATATATCCATATGTGTGGAGATAGGGAATCATCTGAGGGGTTTTCTAGTTTTTTAGATTTACGGAATTGGATGAATTTTTCCTAACGATTCACATCAGAATAGCGCGAGTTGATGAAAATGACTTCGGAAACAAAAAAAAGTACAGTCAAATTCGTTTTGGCTAGTCTCCCACTTCCAATAAAATGCAACTGGATCTAGTATGAATTGGCGATCAGAATGTATATGGATAGAACTTATAGCGGGGTCTCGAAAAACAAGTAATTTCTGCTGGGCCTTTATACTTTTTTTTGGTTCATTGGGATTTTTATTGGTTGGGATTTCCAGTTATCTTGACAGAAATTTGATATCTTTATTTCCGTCTCAGCAAATAATTTTTTTTCCACAAGGAATCGTGATGTCTTTCTATGGGATCGCCGGTTTATTTATTAGTTCTTATTTGTGGTGCACAATTTTGTGGAATGTGGGTAGTGGGTATGATCGATTTGATAGAAACGAGGGAATAGTATGTATTTTTCGTTGGGGCTTTCCCGGAAAAAATCGTCGCATCTTACTCCGATTCCTTATGAAAGATGTTCAGTCTATCCGAATAGAAGTTAAAGAGGGTATTTATACTCGGCATGCCCTTTATCTGGAAATCAAAGGACAGGGGGTCATTTCTTTGACTCGTACTGATGAGAATTTGACTCCACGAGAAATTGAGCAAAAAGCAGCGGAATTGGCCTATTTTTTGCGTGTACCAATTGAAGTATTTTGAAATGAACTAAAGAATGACCATTTTTTTAGCAAGAATGAAAAATCCAAGAGTCTCCCTCTTTTTTTCTTTTTTTTAGAGTATAAGTTAAAGTTAACGGGTATTTCGTCACAATGCTGATGAACCAAAGAAGATGGATATTAATTATATCTATACAGAACATTTATAAAAAAAAGCTTTTTTTGTCCGCAAACCAACCCTTTCTTTTATGCGTATGTAAAGTCATTAAATTCAGTAAAAAAAAAATAACTAACAAATTTAAATACTAGACTGATCTCAGAGATCAAAACAAAACATTTCAGAATAATAGATAGAATAAAGAAATTTTTTTAAATTGATACGTTAGATATGGATCGATCATATCTTGTATATTATCTCTACTTTATTTTTGTCAATCGACTCCTCTTTTTTATCTTTTTTATTCCTTAATAAGCAAAGGATTGGAAGACTTAAAATTATAACCCTTCCATCTTATTTTGCTTTTTCCACTTACTTTTGATTATCACACCATTCTTCATAAATTTCTCTTAATTACTCCTGCGTCTATGGGTAGTTGACCGATTTTTTTTTCAAAATATTTGCTATTTTTTTTGGTAGAAAGGTATTCTTTTATCTCGAAAGCCTAATTTGATTTGAAGTGACTCTTTTGAGCATTCATCGAAAAAAGAGAATTGCTTTGAATTTTTAAGCAATTGGGATATTTGGAAACAATATTCTTTTTCTTCATTCGTGTACTCTTTCTTCTTCTTCGGCTATTTCTGTATTCTTTCTAAATTTAAGGACTAACCAATGACTGACAAATAAAAAACGCGGAATGGGTTCAGAGATTTGAAGCCTTGTAATAGAACTTATAATTGATCGAAATATTAAATCGGATAAAGTCGACGAATGAGATGGGTTCATTAAAAATTCACAGACAAAACAATGAAAAAAAAAAAGCATTCTCTCCGTTTCTATATCTTATATCTATAGTCTTTTTGCCCTGGTTAATCTCTTTTTCATTTAATAAAAGTCTGGAATCTTGGATGATTAATTGGTGGAATACCAGTAAATCCGAAACCTTTTTTAATGATAGGCACGAAAAGTTTATTCTAGAAAGATTCATAGAATTAGAGGAACTCTTCTTTTTTGACGAAATGATAAAGGAATACCCGGAAACACATCTACAAAAGTTTCATAGCATAATCCACAAAGAAACGATACAATTGATCAAGATACACAATGAGGATCGTATCCATACGATTTTTCGCTTCTCGACAAATATAATCTCTTTCCTTATTCTAAGCGGTTATTCTATTCTGGGTAATGAAGAACTTCTTATTCTTAATTCTTGGGTTCAAGAATTCCTATATAATTTAAGTGACACAATAAAAGCTTTTTCTATTCTTTTGGTAACTGATTTATGTATAGGATTCCATTCACCCCACGGTTGGGAACTAATGATTGGCTCCGTTTACAAAGATTTTGGATTTGCTCATAACGATCAAATTATATCGGGACTTGTTTCCACCTTTCCGGTTATTCTCGATACAATTTTTAAATATTGGATTTTCCGTTATTTAAATCGTCTATCTCCGTCACTCGTAGTGATTTATCATTCAATGAATGACTGAAAGATGATCCATCAATCCAATTAAAATGTTTCTTATTTTGTACAGTTCAAAATCGTATTTTTTTATACAATTATTTTCCATCTAAGAGTTTCGGATTCTTCTCATATTTTAGAATTTGTAAAAATTGTTCAGTAAATAACAGCATCGTGGATAGGGAACTCGCCTAGTGCCCTACCTAATTTTATTGTAGAAATTTTTTGGATCAACGATTGGACCATGCAAACTAGAAAGACCTTTTCTTGGCTAAAGAAAGAGATTATTCGTTCCATTTCCGTATCACTCATGATATATATAATAACTCCGGAATCCATTTCAAACGCATATCCCATTTTTGCACAGCAGGGTTATGAAAATCCACGCGAAGCAACTGGCCGTATTGTATGCGCCAATTGTCATTTAGCTAATAAGCCCGTAGAAATTGAAGTTCCACAAGCGGTACTTCCGGATACTGTATTTGAAGCAGTTGTTCGAATTCCTTATGATATGCAACTGAAACAAGTTCTTGCTAATGGTAAAAGGGGAGCTTTGAATGTGGGGGCTGTTCTTATTTTACCCGATGGATTTGAATTAGCCCCCCCCGAACGTATTTCGCCAGAGATGAAAGAAAGGATGGGTAATCTATCTTTTCAGAGTTATCGCCCCACTAAAAAAAATATTCTTGTGATAGGGCCTGTTCCCGGTCAGAAATATAGTGAAATAACCTTTCCTATTCTTTCTCCGGACCCCGCTACTAAAAAAGATGTTCACTTCTTAAAATATCCCATATATGTAGGTGGAAACAGAGGAAGGGGTCAGATTTATCCCGACGGGAGCAAGAGTAACAATACGGTTTATAATGCTACAGCGGCAGGTGTCGTAAGCAGAATTATACGAAAAGAAAAGGGGGGGTACGAAATAACCATAACAGATGCGCCCGAGGGGCGTCAAGTGGTTGATATTATCCCTCCAGGACCAGAACTTCTTGTTTCAGAGGGTGAATCCGTCAAACGTGATCAACCATTAACGAGTAATCCTAATGTGGGCGGATTTGGTCAGGGAGATGCAGAAATAGTACTTCAAGACCCATTACGTGTTCAAGGACTTTTGTTCTTTTTTGCATCTGTTATTTTGGCACAAATCTTTTTGATTCTTAAAAAGAAACAGTTTGAAAAGGTTCAATTGTCCGAAATGAATTTCTAGATATGCCGATTTATCAAATTCAAGTTATTAAAAAAAAACAAAATTCTAAGAAGAATTTTTTGATCATCAAAAAAAAAATTGTTAAAATTGTTTTTGTTTCTATTCTTTTTATATAATACCAGATTATATTAGATTATATCAGATTTTTTTTAGAAATTCCTTGTACTACATTTCTAGTCATAGTATGTATATTGGTAATTGGTAAAAAGACTAGTTGATTTTATCCCTTTTATTTGTTTTCTTTTTTTTTAATCTAAACTAGAGCGGTGTGATTGTATCCCTATTGTCAGACTTAATTGTCATAGAATCTATAAATAGCTTTTCTATTCTAATAGAATCAAATTCAACTAGGTACTAAGCATAAGATAAGGAAGCGGAAAAGTAAAGGCGAAATAAGGAAAACAAAGAATTCTAGGAGGTATTATTTCTAATCGTTTTCCTAGTCTTCGGCACAAGAAAAGAAATTTTCTACACCTCTTTCTTGTGTCGAAATAATAATGATTCTTGATCCCACTCATCAAAGATTGGAATTCTTAGTTCATATATTTTTTTTTTCAGGTTCATAATAACCTTGCTTTATACTTTAGAAAGGAAAATTTGTTTAGCTTTACTGAATGGAATTTTTTTGATTGAATATCAGAAAAGGGGTAGTCCCCCCCTTTTTTTGATTTATACGACTAAAGTATTATGTTTATTAAGAACTCGGCGGGCCCCCTCGAATCAGATTGAGAAAAAAAAAGGGGGGGCCCACTGCATTCTTATGCTTTCAGGTCTACAACTCAGTTCATCCTATTACTACAGGGATGAGCCCAATCCGGAATATGACCCATAAAAGAAAATGCCTATTAAACCGATCACAAGAATACCAGTTACAGTACCTATTATCCAAAGAGGAATTCTTCCAGTAGTATCGGCCATTTATTCTACTTCCCTCCACATTTAATCAAATCGTCATGCTAG